GATTTCCAAAGACTCCATGGATAGGAACTAAAAACGAGATATTGAAGTGGTTCTGATGATTCAGTATATCATCACTTCAATTCGGAGTTCTTAGTTACTTTGACCGGGTGGATCTTAGTGATGGAATAATAAGTAATAATTCATTGGTTGATTGTATCATTAACCATTTCTTTATTTTGGTGCGAGGAACTTACCATGAATCCACTGATTTCTGCCGCTTCCGTTATTGCTGCTGGATTGGCCGTAGGGCTTGCTTCTATTGGACCTGGAGTTGGTCAAGGTACTGCTGCGGGCCAAGCCGTAGAAGGTATCGCGAGACAACCAGAAGCAGAGGGTAAAATACGAGGTACTTTATTGCTTAGTCTGGCTTTTATGGAAGCTTTAACAATTTACGGACTGGTCGTGGCATTAGCGCTTTTATTTGCGAATCCTTTTGTTTAATCCTATTCTATAAACGTGAAAATACGTACTTCTTTTCTTATTTTATTGCTGTCGACTTACCGCTTGCTTCTTCGAATTATATCAAAACTTCACTCCACTTCTTCGTTGAGACAATACTCCGGGGAAGGTCTGATTTGAGGATGAGGAATTAGTAGATCCACTCGCTTTCTCACTTCCCGTCCTTAATTTAATGGAAACCCCTTTTGACTTTTAGGAAGCGTTGCAGGTATTTCGCAATTGACATGAAACCGGGGACCTAATAAGTATCTTATTGGGAACTTCAATTGAAATAAAATAATAATAAAGAATCCATTTTTGAAATTTGAAAATGATTTCAAATGAAATGAATATATTCATATTTAAAATAAGTCAATTAATAAAAAAAAAAAGAAATCAATAATAAAAAAACGGGACGAAGTGATACAAAAAGAACTCTGTTCGATTTTGTTAGTCCTATCTATAAGAGGAGAGCATATGAAAAATGTAACCGATTCTTTCGTTTCCTTGGGTTACTGGCCATCCGCCGGGAGTTTCGGGTTGAATACCGATATTTTAGCAACAAATCTAATAAATCTAAGTGTAGTGCTTGGTGTATTGATCTTTTTTGGAAAGGGAGTGTGTGCGAGTTGTGTATTTCAAGAATAGGCTGGATCCAACCGGCTGCACTTTCTTTTTTTTTTTTTATTTATAAATAGGGAAGAAAGGTGCACGATCTCGACGAATTACTTCTGAATAAATTAAGAAATCATATGTAAGAACCATAGCATTTCGTGACTCATTGGTAAATCAACTTTGATTCTCTATCAACCAATAATGTGGGACCATTAACATGGTTAAAGCTAAACCGCCTGAAGTCCAGGCACAACATGGTACTCTTTCTACCACTACGTTAGTACGGAGATGGTTTCAAAATGAATAGTTGGCAATTTATCCGATATAGAACACTCATATCGATAAAATGATTTGAACCATTTACTGGAAAAATGGGTGTCTCGCCCTTTTTTTATCCAATGCTGAATCGACGACCTATGTATAAAATAAGAAGAATTTTTTGGATTTGAAGAAAAAAAACAACTTTGCTGACAATTACAGATTTTTTTTGTCTGGTCGGAAGAGTCCTCTGAATATTCTGGTCTTGTATCAGTTTCCATATCTTGGAATACGAACAGAGAAGAGAGGGTAGGCTCATTACATTAAAAGATATGGGAATGCTCATAACATAAGTAACTGAGCGTGAGAGCCAAATGAATCGAAAGATTCATGTTTGGTTCGGGAAGAGATCATGGAAGTGAAGTTGTGAAATGAATGGGAAAATAATCTACTTTCATTAAGTGATTTATTAGATAATCGAAAACAGAGGATTCTGAGTACTATTCGAAATTCAGAAGAACTACGCGGAGGAGCTATTGAGCAGCTCGAAAAAGCCCGGGCTCGCTTACGGAAAGTGGAAATGGAAGCAGATGAGTTTCGAGTGAATGGATACTCTGAGATAGAACGAGAAAAACAGAATTTGATTAATGCCACTTATGAGAATTTGGAACGATTAGAAAATTACAAAAATGAAACCATTCATTTTGAACAACAAAGAGCAATTAATCAGGTCCGACAGCGAGTTTTCCAACAAGCCTTACAAGGAGCTCTAGGAACTCTGAATAGTTGTTCGAACAGCGAGTTACATTTACGCACCATCAGTGCTAATATTGGCATGCTCGGGGCCATGAAAGAAATAACTGATTAGCCCTTTTACTGTAGGCATTATTTTTTTTTTTTTTTCTCCCTTTGTTTCCGAAAAAGAATTAAGAGACACTAATGGTAACCATTCGAGCCGACGAAATTAGTAATATTATCCGTGAACGTATTGAACAATATAATCGAGAAGTCACGATTGTGAATATCGGCACCGTACTTCAAGTAGGCGATGGCATTGCTCGTATTCATGGTCTTGATGAAGTAATGGCAGGGGAATTAGTAGAATTTGAAGAGGGTACAATAGGCATTGCTCTGAATTTGGAATCAAACAATGTTGGCGTTGTATTAATGGGTGACGGTTTGATGATAC